ACTATAACCCCAGCTCTATTGATTGGTCTGAGCAAGATACGACTTATTTGAAATTAATTGAATGAACAATTCATTCATAAAAATGAATATTTCTATGAGATTCCAGGTATTCTATAGTTCCTTCCGCGCCAATTGCCAATTCTTGGTCATTGAGATTCATGAGAGATTGGGATTAATATTTAGGGATAGATATTACCTCTCTTTTTCTCCTCTTTCAAATAAATTGAAATGATTGAAGTTTTTCTATTTGGAATCGTCTTAGGTCTAATTCCTATTACTTTGGCTGGATTATTCGTAACTGCATATTTACAATACAGACGCGGTGATCAGTTGGACCTTTGATTGAGTAACATCTTTTTTTTTTGATTGACCTCCTCCTTAATCTGCAGGGGGTCAAATTCAGGTTGCAGTTCAAGTTAGTGAAGTTGTTTTATTGTGATTCGACATTACAAGAACAGAATCACGCTCTGTAGGATTTGAACCTACGACATCGGGTTTTGGAGACCCACGTTCTACCGAACTGAACTAAGAGCGCTTTCTTATGACAACAGATACGACTGTCAAGAAAAGGATTCTTTTTGTACCCCCAATACATTTTGCATGCATTGCATATAGTATCATAAAATAAAAGATTATGTCCAATTTTCATCGATCTCAATTGACCCCTCGTTACTGGCCATAGGAAAAATAATAGGTAGGGATGACAGGATTTGAACCCGTGACATTTTGTACCCAAAACAAACGCGCTACCAAGCTGCGCTACATCCCTTTTAATTGTTGTACAGTGTCATTGTAGAGAATCCCTGTCTTGTTTTCCACATCGTTATTTCCTCTATCTATATACAATTTCTCTTGCCATTTCTTCTTTTTGGTCTCATATCTCATATAATAAAAGAATTATATACATATGAAACCTAACGTATAAAAGAATTAATATTTATCGGTAATGCTCAGGAAGAGGGGGTCATCTTTTTCTGTTTTAGGTACAAGTGGATCTCATCTACCGGATCATTGTACATATCCATTTTAGTTAGAGATTCCGCGTACAAATACAAGTGATCTTTAACTACATATGCATCTGATCATATATGTATTCCAATAAAGAAGGAGGATTTTCAATGCGAGATATAAAAACATATCTCTCCGTGGCACCTGTGCTAACTACTCTATGGTTTGGGTCTTTAGCAGGTCTATTGATAGAGATCAATCGTTTATTCCCAGATGCGTTGGTATTCCCCTTTTTTTCATTCTAGTTATTGATATGGGAATGGATGAATGAAGAAGATTAGAGATACAATAAATTCTCTGTGACCAACCCCCCCCCCTTTTTTTTTTCAGTTCTTTTAGGATAGGAAGGAAAGAGAAAGAATAAAAGTGGATTGAACCTCAGTCAAACTCGGGTTCAGGATAGAATTAATAGAGGTAGAACAGAAATAGAAATGGGGCTCTAGGGCAGGCTGTTCGAGATCATATAAGATAGTAAATGAAATGCTGGGATTAGGAATAATGAATAGTTAGAAATAATTGTATTACTTATGATTTTATTACTTTATTGATTGCATGATTGCAATGAAATCTTTCATAATTGTATTTCGAGTTAGCAACCTATTTTCTATTTATTTTTCGTTCCTTTCTTCTTCTTCGGTTCGGATCGAAAATAGAAGAATTGAGTGAATCCAAAGGAGGTTCATGGCCAAGGGTAAAGATGTCAGAGGAATAGTTATTTTGCAATGTACCAGTTGTGTCCGAAATGATTTTAATAAAGAATCGCGAGGCACTTCCAGATATATTACTCAAAAGAATCGACACAATACACCTAGTCGATTGGAATTGAGAAAATTCTGTCCTTATTGTTACAAGCATACGATTCATGGGGAGATAAAGAAATAGATCGAACGGAACACGTGTACCATCCTTCCAAGGAACAGGAAGAAATTATATATATATAAACAAATCAAGTCCTATTTCGGTCGGATCCGAAATGAATGAAGAAATGGGATTTTAGAGATAAGGAATAAACCATGGATAAATCCAAGCGACTCTTTCGTAAATCCAAGCGATCTTTTCGTAGGCGTTTGCCCCCAATTGGATCGGGGGATCGAATTGATTATAGAAACATGAGTTTAATTAGTCAATTTATTAGTGAACAGGGAAAAATATTATCTAGACGAGTGAATAGATTGACCTTGAAACAACAACGATTAATTACTATTGCTATAAAACAAGCTCGTATTTTATCTTCGTTACCTTTTCTTAATAATGAGAAACAATTTGAGAAAACCGAGTCGATCCCTAGAACTACTGGTCCTAGAACCAGAAATAAATAGGCCTACTCCTCAATTGAATCAAAACAACTCTAATTGGAATTAAAAATCAGATTGATTGATCTTTTGTTCGAAAAAGCCGAGAGATTTTATTGTTGCGTCGTAATAGAATAAAAAAAAGAATGGGAGAAGAAGAAATCTGTTTTTTTTTGAAACGTGTTCGTTCATTCCTACTACTTATCTTATCATATTAATTTCTACTCTACCTTCCCGGAGGTCATTCTCCGGGGAACTCCGTTTAAATCATTCCGGTGAATTCCTTCCAATCTCCTTATTTGATGATCTCATTGGAAATCATGTAAAGACAATTCCTATTTGATATAGCTATTTGTGCAGGTATTTTACGATTAAGAAGCAACTGCCTCTTGTACAGATCATGTATTAATCGACTATAACTATAGGATACCCTATTCTCACGAGTTACTGCATTTATCCGAGTGATCCACAAACGACGAAAATCTCTCTTTCGCCTGCCTCTATCCCGATGAGAGGACACCAAAGCTCTCATTTTCTGTTGAGTAGTAGTTCGAGTAAGTCTTGAATGGGCCCCTCGAAAGGTTGATGCAAATAAACGAATTTTTGTTCGACGTCTCCGAGCTATATATCCTCGTCTAACTCTGGTCATTGAATCAAATTAAACTTTGATGAATAACTAATCGATTTCTTTTCTTTCAGTCATTCTTTTCCCCTCTCCTGGTTTATTAATAACAAAACGGATTCTTCCGATGTATAAAATAAAAATTCCAATGGCTTTTGCTACTATGACCTTCCCAACCACGATTTTTTATTTCTTCCAGGCATTTATTTCACCTCAAAATAAGAAATTTTACCGATATTTGGTATAAAATAGGTATAAAATAAATAGGTAGTAAATGTAAATGGATAAATAAATAAATAGTGGCTTCCATCGTTTCTATGGTTACTTCTTAAACGGTGAGGCCCTCTCTATACACCGGAGCCCCTTCCCTCATTTAATCAATGTTATTGGTAACTTGTACAGTTCACACTCTTTGGCTCTACCCATGAATTGTCCAGTAATAGGTCTTTTCACAATGAGATCTATTCATACAGTGACGGCATTTAAGTATGAAGGTTGGCTAGGTAGCTGACCCTGTTAGTCCGTTCTTGCAAGAGTAGGAGCATAATCTTTCTGCTTCTTAAATACCATTTCCCCCGCTTAATGGATAACCATTTGCTACCAATGGAGAATTGCTTTTCATCTCAAATCGAGGTGATTGGATTTGCACCAATGGAAACCATAAATTCCATACACAATAGAGGTATATGATAGATCTTTATTTTTAGATAGTGAATGGAGTTCTTCCATTCTATCCCATTCATTGGTACTGGTCATTGAGACTGGAAAAATCGTCTCATTTGTTCTAGCTCATGATCTGAACGAGTCGCACATACACCCTAGTACATGTTCCTCGACGCTGAGGACATCCTCGAAGAGCTGGGGATTTCGTGACATTTCTGATTGGCTGTCTTGTGTTTCTAATAAGTTGTTTAATGGTTGGCATGCTGAATCGTATACAGAATGGGCTGGTTTAGATCGATCCTAACCGGATGATTATGAATTACTTCCATTTACTATTTTATTTTACCCGGGTAAGAAGATAAAAGATCAAATCACGGTTCATTCGAATTATGATTCGAAATGGAATCACGGATTTATGCGAAATCCCCGGTATTTTCGACCGCTACAAGATCAACAATGCCATGAGCTTGGGCTTCTGCTGCTGACATAAAAACATCTCTTTCCATGTCTTCGGATACAACCCATAAAGGATTGCCCGTTCTTTGTACATAAACCCTTGTGAGGATTTCGCGGAGTTTCAGTAGTTCTTCCGCTTCCAGGATAAATTCTCCTGTGGGTGCCTCATAAAAAGAACTAGCAGGTTGGTGGATCATAACCCTGATGATATAACATAATAAACGATTCCTCTATCTCGCATGATCGGGCGAAAGGAAGGGATAAAGAATAACAAACAAGAAGAAAAAGATAGAATTGAACAACCGTACAGGCATCTTTTGTGCATTGCATACGGCTCTGCAATGGAATTTCTTTTTCCCTTCCATCAAAGAAAGAGACAAATAGAATCCATCAGACCCAGATCGTTGAATGATCCATTTACCATCCTTCCTTTCGTAGGAGTCAAAAAATACTATGATGGTTCCGTTGCTTTATATATTTATCTCGTCTGAGATTCAGCAATCCCAAAGTTTCTTTTTGATCCGATCAAATAAGGAAAAAAGAATCTTTTTTTTTTTTCATACTCTTTCATAACATAAATATCGGAAAGAGACTTCTGGTGTGGAAGCAAAAAGGTTTGTGACGCTGAAATGGAACCCCGATACATAAGATCAAATCGGAAATAACCTTTGTTTCATACTACTATCTCGATACATAATCTCATGTTATGAAAAAACGAGAATGGTTTGCTCATATCGAACTCGAAATGCCATGCTATTATTACTTATTATTTATATTCCATATGGCGAAGGCATAGTCTTCTTTTTCTCTCAAATAAAAAACTCATTGGCGCCAAGCGTGAGGGAATGCTAGACGTTTGGTAATTTCTCCTCCGACCAGGATGAAAGATCCCATTGAAGCGGCTAATCCCATGCATATTGTATGCACATCTGGTGGCACAAATTGCATAGTATCATAAATAGATATTCCTGGTATTACCCATCCGCCGGGAGAGTTTATAAACAAATAAAGATCCCTGGTATCATCCTCTATGCTGAGATATACCATGAGACCAACAAGTTGATTCGAGATCTCGCTATCAACCTCTTGGCCTAAAAAAAGTAATCTTTCTCGATAAAGTCGGTTGATTAGGACAAAATTGTATCCTTTAGGAACCGTACACGCACCTTTGGATGCATACGGTTCAAAAAATAAAAATTGCGAAACAAAAAAAGAATCAATGTGTCGATTCCAGCCCTTTTCTCTTTTCGTAGCAGGGTTTTTCCTAACGAAGGGGCTTTTTTTTTTCTTCCATTTTTCAAGAAACATGAGTTTTGACTTGACTTGCTTCCCTAGAATTCACTGAACTTATCGAACTAACCTCTCATTGATGTATTGTTTCATCGAGATCCAAATCACGATGTAATTTTCTTGTTCCTGAATGGGCCTCTTCAATTCTTTTAGGTTTATGCTCTACTCCGGGTAAAGATCTGCCCGAATTCTATTTGCACATATAGGACAAATAATCTCAGTACCACTTCTTTTTGCTACGACTTCTTTTTTTTTTTCAATTCGTTTCATGTCTTCCGCCCAATATATGATGTATTCATCATATTACTCCATTGATTGGCAGTATGAGATCACTCATATGGTATAAAGGAATCATTTATGATACGAGTGGTAATCATACATAGATTACCAATTTGGTATTTTCTGAACGGAGCCTGTATACTTCATTTTATTGGTCCAAGCCAACCATAAATTCTTCTAATTGATAATATGGATCCCCCAATAAATTGATCTAATTGCACTTCACGCTCCGAATTATTGATGGTTCAATCAATCTTTCTTGGGCGAAAGAGAGGATATCTCCATCGGGGGAGAGAACGGGGAAATCCCATATGACCCAATATGTCTGACAAGTCGCACTATACGTCAACCCAAACTGCATCTTCCTCTCCAGGACTCCGAAAAGGTACTTTTGGAACACCAATGGGCATTAAATTAAAGAAAAAGAGGTTAAGTACTATACTTCACTTTGATGTGGAAACGTAACAACGGGTTTATTGTCTTCATAATATTGCCGTTTATCGTATTTTATCAATAGATTCGAAGGTTCATGGAGGAAGACAGAATGAATAAAGAAAAATTCTTACGAATGGATCGTTTGAATGATGAACAAGTATCTATGCATTCGCTCACAAAAAATGGGACCAGCCCCCATTGCGTATTGGTACTTATTGGGTATAGAATAGATCTGCTTCTCTTTGTTCCTACGAACAGAATTGTTCAATTATTACCAACGGAACGGAATAAATATTAACCCTTGCTTCGGGATAATCCACTGAAAAGGTGAGGTCCATAGCATAGTCTTTTCCAATGCGATAAAGTTACATAGTGTCTATTTTTTCTTTGATAAAGGGGTATTTCCATGGGTTTACCTTGGTATCGTGTTCATACCGTCGTATTGAATGATCCCGGTCGGTTGCTTTCTGTCCATATAATGCATACAGCTCTAGTTTCTGGTTGGGCCGGTTCGATGGCTTTATACGAATTAGCAGTTTTTGATCCCTCTGACCCCGTTCTTGATCCAATGTGGAGACAAGGTATGTTCGTTATCCCTTTCATGACTCGTTTAGGAATAAACAATTCATGGGGTGGTTGGAGTATCACAGGAGGAACTATAACGAATCCGGGTATTTGGAGTTACGAAGGTGTGGCCGGGGCACATATTGTATTTTCTGGCTTGTGCTTCTTAGCAGCTATCTGGCATTGGGTGTATTGGGACCTAGAAATATTCTGTGATGAACGTACGGGAAAACCCTCTTTGGATTTGCCCAAGATCTTTGGAATTCATTTATTTCTCTCAGGGGTGGCTTGCTTTGGGTTTGGCGCATTTCATGTAACAGGCTTGTATGGTCCTGGAATATGGGTGTCCGATCCTTATGGCCTAACCGGAAAAGTACAATCTGTAAATCCAGCGTGGGGCGCGGAAGGTTTTGATCCTTTTGTTCCGGGAGGAATAGCCTCTCATCATATTGCAGCGGGGACATTGGGCATATTAGCGGGTCTATTCCATCTTAGTGTCCGCCCGCCCCAACGTCTATACAAAGGATTACGTATGGGCAATATTGAAACGGTCCTTTCCAGTAGTATCGCTGCTGTCTTTTTTGCAGCTTTCGTTGTTGCTGGAACTATGTGGTATGGTTCAGCAACTACCCCGATCGAATTATTTGGTCCCACTCGTTATCAGTGGGATCAGGGATACTTCCAGCAAGAAATATATCGAAGGGTTGGTGCCGGGCTAGCCGAAAATCTGAGTTTGTCGGAAGCTTGGTCTAAAATTCCCGAAAAATTAGCTTTTTATGATTACATCGGTAATAATCCGGCGAAAGGGGGATTATTCAGAGCAGGCTCAATGGATAACGGGGATGGAATAGCTGTTGGATGGTTAGGACACCCCATCTTTAGAGATAAAGAAGGGCATGAGCTTTTTGTACGTCGTATGCCTACTTTTTTTGAAACATTTCCAGTAGTTTTGGTAGACGGAGACGGAATTGTGAGAGCCGATGTTCCTTTTAGAAGGGCGGAATCAAAGTATAGTGTCGAACAGGTAGGTGTAACTGTTGAGTTCTATGGTGGCGAACTCAATGGAGTCAGTTATAGTGATCCCGCTACTGTGAAAAAATATGCTAGACGTGCCCAATTGGGTGAAATTTTTGAATTAGATCGTGCTACTTTGAAATCCGATGGTGTTTTTCGTAGCAGTCCAAGAGGTTGGTTCACTTTTGGACATGCTACGTTTGCTTTGCTCTTCTTTTTCGGACACATTTGGCATGGCGCTAGAACCTTGTTCAGAGATGTTTTTGCTGGTATTGACCCAGATTTGGATGCTCAAGTGGAATTTGGGGCATTCCAAAAACTTGGAGATCCAACTACAAAGAGACAAGTAGTCTGATACAACATTGCTCTGGTATCTTTCGCCTCTATTTGATTTTTTTTTGATTTGACATAAGGGATTGGAGAAATCTTGATTTTCATCATCGCCTTTTCTTTGACTCTTGCCCTTTCTTTATCTGGGAAATGATCCCAAATGAATAGGTGTGGAAGCTATAATTGTAAACCACGATCGAATCTATGGAAGCATTGGTTTATACATTCCTGTTAGTCTCGACTTTAGGGATCATTTTTTTCGCTATCTTTTTTCGAGAACCGCCTAAGGTTCCGACTAAAAAGATGAAATGATTTTTCATTATCTCAATTGAAGTAATGAGCCCCCCAATATGGGAGGTTCATTATTTCAACTAGTCCCCGTGTTCCTCGAATGGATCTCTTAGTTGTTGAGAGGGTTGCCCAAAAGCGGTATATAAGGCGTACCCAGTAAAGCTTACAAGTGAACCAGATATGGAGATGGCGACTAGGGTTGCTGTTTCCATTATTAGATAATTTCAAGACCACGATCGATCTACGCTACGATAAGATCGTTTATTTACAACGAAATAGTATACAAAGTCAACAGATCTCAACCAATGCAATAGGATTTATGGCTACACAAACCGTTGAGGGTAGTTCTAGATCTGGGCCAAGACGAACTATTACAGGGGATTTATTGAAACCATTGAATTCGGAATATGGTAAAGTGGCTCCTGGATGGGGAACTACCCCCTTCATGGGTGTCGCAATGGCTCTATTTGCGATATTCCTATCTATTATTTTGGAGATTTATAATTCTTCCGTTTTACTGGATGGAATTTCAATGAGTTAGGTCCCATAAGAACCATGAAGTCCTAGCTTTTCAATCCAAAATGAATCACTTAGGACTCGGATTTCTAGGCCATTCTGGTAGTTCGATCGTGGAATTCCGTTGTTTCGGTATTTCCGGAATATGAGTGTGTGACTTGTTATAATTGATCCTATTGATAGTACAGAGAATAGGTCTGTCATCTCGATAGAGATGGTTCTACCTCGTCGGATATTCATTCTAGTATCCGGAGCACGGAATATATGGAATAGATCAAGAAATATTTGAACTATGATTCATACCTACTATTCAGACCTCGCAACCGGACTCCAACAAATTTTCAAACAACGAGTCATAAATCGAACGATTTTTCTTCCTTCAGAATTATGCTTATTTTGACCGAAGGACCAATGTTTCTATGGATTTTTAGTGATTCCATCCATTCATTGAATAAGTGATGATCAAATGGTTCTTACTCAGAGAACCTTTGGGCTTAGCTTGGGCGCTTTATTGAATCATCGTGGTTCTAGTATGAATCTGAGGTTTCAATCGATTCATAGGGTCTCCACAAGAGAATTCCTATCAATAGTAAACAAAACATATAGTAAATCCGTATTACGCACAAACAAAAACAACAAATCCAAAATAAAATAAATAGGGGAAGAGAAGATTCAAGAGGCCTATAACGATCAACATAAAGACGAATGAGCCAACTTGATATTTTGGCATTATCATCACAAAGAAGAGATTCCGGATTTTGGTTCCTTCGCTTCGTATCTTCAGGGACGATTGAATCAAGTGGCTAAGAAGTTTCAAACTTTCTATTCCATATCCGTTGCAACCACTATTTGGGTGTTTTTGCTTGAGCCGTACGAGATGAAATTCTCATATACGGTTCTCAGAGGGGGAGTCTCTTTGGTTTACCTATCTCAATAAAGTATATGATTGGTTCGAGGAGCGTCTCGAGATTCAGGCGATTGCAGATGATATAACTAGTAAATATGTTCCTCCTCATGTCAACATATTTTATTGTCTAGGAGGGATCACACTTACTTGTTTTTTAGTACAAGTAGCTACCGGTTTTGCTATGACTTTTTACTATCGTCCGACCGTTACAGAGGCTTTTGCCTCTGTTCAATACATAATGACTGAAGCCAACTTTGGTTGGTTAATCCGATCAGTTCATCGATGGTCAGCAAGTATGATGGTGCTAATGATGATCCTACACGTATTTCGTGT